CTTTAAGGGGTCCAAATGGTTTGGACTTGAGTAGGCTGAAAAAAGACATACAACCTTGGCAAGAACGTCGTTCCGCGGAATATATGACTCATGCTCCTTTAGGTTCTTTAAATTCAGTGGGTGGTGTAGCTACCGAGATCAATGCAGTCAATTACGTTTCTCCTAGAAGTTGGTTAGCTACCTCTCATTTTGTTCTAGGATTCTTCCTATTCGTAGGTCATTTGTGGCATGCGGGAAGGGCCCGTGCAGCTGCAGCAGGATTTGAAAAAGGAATTGATCGTGATTTGGAACCTGTTCTTTTCATGACCCCTCTTAACTGAGACATAAGATCAAATGCCTGAAGTAGGAATCCATTTGATTCCATCATACTATTAGAATTGGGATCAACTGATACTTCAAAGTCTTACTTTTTTTAACTCAGTTATATCTATTGTTTTTTGGCTCGGCTAGGAAGGCTAGCCGAGCCGGGAGAAACCAATAACAAATAAAGAAATAGATTCAACGAGTAAAAGGAGAGAGAGGGATTCGAACCCTCGATAGTTCTGAATAAAGAACTATACCGGTTTTCAAGACCGGAGCTATCAACCACTCAGCCATCTCTCCGAAAAACAATCTCCATTTTATTTTATTTGTATTCTCCAGAATAGAACATGGTCGTATGAGTTGATACCACCATTATCCGTAGGTAGAAACAACCGGGTTGTGTGAATATATATATATATTTTCTTTTCCTATTGTATATATAGATGCATGAGCCGGCATGTACGTTTGCGAAGTAAATAAAAACGGCCTCAACTCCATGTCCGAATAAAGTGGTACTAAGTCCTACAGGATCAATGGGTTCATGGTCAAATCCCTCTATGATATGATGCATTTTTTTTTTATTTATTACAATACAATTTTTTTTTTGATGAGAAAGGGATCAAATGGTATAGTTTATTTATTGGTAGCTTGGAGTATTAGAAGTATGACTATTGCTTTTCAATTGGCTGTTTTTGCATTAATTGCTACTTCATCAATCTTATTGATTAGTGTACCTGTTGTATTTGCTTCTTCTGACGGTTGGTCAAGTAACAAAAATGTTGTATTTTCCGGTACATCATTATGGATTGGATTAGTCTTTCTAGTAGCTATCCTTAATTCTCTCATCTCTTGAACCAATTCAGTATTTTTTTTCTAGATCAAAAAAGAAATGACCCCCTAGAATCCCTTCGGGTTGTGACACGCATTAAAATTCCATAACATAATATAATAATAATATAAAATTAAAATGAATCCCGAAAAGGAAAATAAAGAAAAAAATTGGGGGGTCAAAGTCCAACTTCTTGAATAAAAAAGAATTTTATTGTTATATTATATGTTATATGTTATAATAACATAGAATCTATTTTATATTGTTATTGTATATAATTTTATATTGTGTATATGTATATATATTAATTAGACAATTTAGACAATTGGAATCGTTCTATAGTATCCGTCCCCGCACAATAATGATCCAGACACGCTGATATCATATATGTGGAGACATATGCGGGCTTATCAGGAACGAAAAAACGCGGATATGGTCGAATGGTAAAATTTCTCTTTGCCAAGGAGAAGATGCGGGTTCGATTCCCGCTATCCGCCTATAGTGAATTAATGGAATAGGATAAATGATTCGGTAGAGTTTACTACGATAGTGTAGTGGTTCTATCTTCTCTTCCTACTTTCCGATCCAAAAAGAGAAATAATAAAATAATAATTAAAATTAATTTTAATTTAATTAAAATAATAATTAATAATTAATTAATGGCTAGTTAACATTAACAGAGTCAGACCTACATTTTTTTGACAAAAAATGATCGATATTACATTGCGGAGACAGGATTTGAACCCGTGACCTCAAGGTTATGAGCCTTGCGAGCTACCAAGCTGCTCTACCCCGCGTTGAAGAGAAGAGATGGGAACTAATGGACAACCGAGGATTGGATGTGCCCCTCTACCATATCTATACAAATAGAATATCCCATTTATACAGAATGGTAAAGGGGGCTCTCTATGATCGATGATCATAGAGATCAATAGAAAGAGGAAGGTATAGTTTGATCCTTACCAACTTGATCTTGTTGCACCCGGTAACAAACATGCATGAACCATTTCACGAAGTATGTGCCCGGATAACCCAAAGTCTCGATAGTTAGCTCTCGGTCTTCCGGTCGAAAAACAACGTCGATGAAGACGTGTAGGTGCACTATTACGTGGTGGGGATTGTAATTTTCCATGAATTTCCCATTTATCATTCAACGACGAAACTTTTTTTATTTCCTTTTTTGAAGATCGACGAATCAAATGATATTTCTGTTCTAATCTATGCCTCTTCTTCTCCCTCTGAATCAAACCTTTCCTTGCCATAATGGTTCAGTTCCTATTATTATCAATGATACAAGTCGAATCCTAGATGTGGAAATATAAGAAGGTGGTCCACCTTCTCTATCGAACAAAATTAGATTGTCGATGA